ATCAATCTATTAGGAATCGGGTTTCATAGTTATGGTTCATTCCAATGAATATCTAATTGAAGAAAAGAAACTACATGAAGAATACATAAAAACATCGTCTGATACACAATGAAAATTTGTGCGAGTTTTTTAGAACCGTTTCAATAGAGGCACGTAGTGTCAAATGGTTCTCAAAAACTTTAGATGTATCTTATTACAATTCTAACGCTCCGCGCCTGTCTCTGAAAAGATAGAGCTAAAAGCAATCTTTTCTATAGATCTTTCTATTGATCCGCCTCTACGGGAGGTGGGTGGGGAATCAAGAGAAGCAAGGCCGGGCACATCATACTCTTCAGGGATTGTGTCATGTCAATTTTCATCTTTATGAATGGGGCAAGAGCCCATACTTAGAGCATAATTCGTACCAAGGCGCTAGTGTGTAGTCTGCATAACCAAAGAAGTAAGCTTCGAGGTCCGCTCTCTAGTCTGCTAGGTCACTAGTCCCTTGTCAGCTAGCCCTTCTCTTCTTCTTTCTTCTCTTGTTAGTATTTTGAGCAGGAACCGGAACCAGAATACATAAAGTAGAAACCGGACCGGAACAACAACAGCAAACGTAAACTCTAACAAGCACGCTAGCGGGAAAAAGCAAGCGTCTGATCAGAGATAGGGCTTCGGCCAAACATCTTTTTCCTAAGCTAGGACGGAGCTGTCGAGTGACGATTGGCTGAGGAAAAACTTCGTGGTGGAGTACTCTCTGACAGAATTGACGCTTCGCTTGGGCGCTCTATTATTGCCTCCTATTCGTGATCGAGGTTAAGCCGCGTGGCGGACTATTCGATTCGGGAGGGGGGGCCTTTCGTTCGTACTATAGTATGGCTTCAGCGCACTTCAATCTAGTGGGGTTTGAAATGATCCATGTTACGGAACCAAGACACAGCTGGGTATAGGGCCTCCAACGCCTATAAATAGCAGGCAAAGGGAGACGGGGCCAAACCAAGAAAGAGCTTTAGCCATGGATATCGCTTCCAGACTTGAGATAATTCATCTTTCCATTCAAAATGTAGAAAACGAGAAGCTCCAACGGGAGCAAACCCTGCATGCCTTCTGGGAGCATATGCCTCCCATCGATCCCGTGATCATACGGGATCGTATGCTTTTTCTCCAGAACGAAATACGCTCTCTCGAAAACAGGAAGAGGGCGCTCCTCGAAGAACAGCAAAAGCTCATTGTTCGGGCTGTAACCCGCGGTCACCGGGGAGACTAGAATAGAAGAGTCCACTCTTTTTAGTTTGATAATGAAATAAGTGTCTGGAGACATTTGTTTTCATGTCTGGTGTTCTTTGTCTTTTTTTAGTGTAAGATCTACTCCGGTGCCTACTGGAGATAGACTCCTATCTATGCTAACTATCTTTGTTTTGTTTTCTTTGTTGTGTTTGCATGTATGGGCTAGTCGTAAGTTTCTCTTTCTGATCGATCTCCTGCTTTGTAATTGGCTCAGAGAGCTAGAGCTCTCCTAATTAGTGTGTGATCTATTTTTCTTTTGAATGGACCGCTTTATTCTATCTATTCCAAATCACTTGTTCTTAAAATTGACTAAAAAAAAGTTGATGAGGAAGAGAGAGACGACGTGCAAGAAGAATAGACAGATAGACTGAGAACAGAGCGACAAGATTAAGATAAGAAAATATCTCTCCCCTGGCCGAAGATCGTACTATTTCTATTTAAGAAAAGCAAGGCGCTAGTAAGCTAAGCGTAAGTCCTTAATCCGGTATGATGCGACACTTCTTGCTTTGTTTCCGTCTCTCCTGTCTTTGTTAGTCTTTCACTGTCTCTAAAGCGAGTGAAGTCCCCCGAGAAGGGGTCTAGTCCTGTCTGCGGAACGGTCCCGGAAATGAGGCCTCCAACTCTATGTTATAGCCTTCATGCCCTCGATCCGACGGTCCTCATTCTCCCACTTGGCAAGTTGCTACTTTGCTTTGAACAACAAAGTAAAGGATGCTTTCATAAACCGTCTTGGTTCTTCCTAGGAAGATTCCTTCTTTCTGTCCGGATGATCCCTGGCTGGGGTTAGATCAAAAATGTGACGACATCTAGTTCCGAGGTTGGCCTAACTTGATGACACGCTTATCGAGTTTTCCGACCTGCGTAAAGCGTCTTTCTTGCTCGGTGATCAGTCAATGAAGTCATTCTGGATCCCTAACTCGTCTCATTCTGGGCCTTTGGCCTGTTTTACATTGGGTCAAATCTGTCTGGCATCGTTCCTTCTCTTGATCTACTTCGGTGAAAACTCGATAGTGAGTATTGAAAGTCAAGTAAGGGATTGGAGGGTCACAGTCCTGCTATATACGAAAGACTTAATAGCTAATGGCCGTATGGCATCTATCCATCCATGCTGAAGTAAGTTTTTGAGGCTGAGGCGCTAGTTTGGAGAGGGATAAGGAAATCAATCCAAATGGATTTCTGATCTCAAAGTGTGTTTGACTTCTGGCAATCTTCAGTTGAAAGCTACAACTCCTCAGTG